TCTATAGCTCGGGTCAGTCCCCCATGGTCTGCTTTGATTTTCTCGAACAGTGCCGGCCCGCATCAGGGACTCTCGTGCGAGCCATACAACGTTCCCAGGCAGGAACTGCTCCTTTCCTTGAGCTCCCTATTTAGTTCCTCCCATCCCAGGCGTTGATCTCGCAACGGCCCTCCAGCATGTCCTCATCTCGCGTCCGTCACCACAGCTGCGCATCCCCAGATAGAGACATTGTTGCTGGTCGTCAAAAGGGGCACAAACAGAAAGTACTATTCCATATCCCAAAAGTCTTCGATCCTTAGCATCTCGGGTGCCAACGAATGCCTTTGGTTTCGCTTGATTCGAACCATCTCCGTCGAGCCACTGCTTACGGCCTTATGTAGTATGGGGACCTCGCCCCTATTCTCTAAAGCTTGCCACCCCGTGGAAGGTCACACAAGAAGGCTATTCGACCGACAAGTAGGAATTAGTGCGTGCTGAAAAATGGACTTTTCTTTCTAAGTGAAGGGCAGGAGAAAGAATCTTGCATCTATCTCGAGTTGCTCCCTTGAGCGATCTATCCCTGGTTTTGTGACGTCGAGTTTGCTCTATTCTCTTAGCTCGGGCTCCTATCAAGCTTCGCTTCACGCATGATAGCGGCTTTTTTTGTTTTGGGGAAGGAAGTCGCTCGCTAGTGCACCTCACCCAAGGTTCACGTCGCTAGGTCAATTCATGCCATGCTTCGACGCACTCCCGCCTCGTGTTTTCGACAGAGTGTTGTGCCATACTTCGAGAATGACACGGTTCGGAGGAACGAACTCTAACTCATTTGGGTGAAAACTCCTTCTTCCAATCCCGTAGAGAGGCCTGGAAGAATTGATTGAGAATAACAAGACGATTGACCAATTGAATCATCTTAAATTAAATAAAGACATCATGCCCTAGACGCGAAGGTGAGTAAGAGAGCCAGGTGAATTCTGCGAAGATAGAAGAGCGGACTTCTGAGGAGACTGGAAGCCTATAAAGAAATAATAGGAATGGCGAACTGGAACCTCATCCTTCAAAGGTTTGGTGTATATGTGTCCTATTCGTAACGACCCCGACCTTGCGTCAGGGAAAGTTGGAAAAAGCCTAAGACTCTACGGGCTAGCCGGGCCTAAAGGAGCTTATCAAATTCCACCTATGTAGTGACTCGCATTCAACAACTAAGAGTCTTCCTTCTCATCTCCTTCTTTGGAATTAAATTCTTCTTCATTTCCCACCCTAGCCGCCCTTCCTTAACAAGATGGCTCGGAGCAAGCAAAGTCTTACTTTATCTACTATTTTTTTTTTTTAGCGCAGAAGGGGAGTAAGCACACAATGAAATAGGTGGAGAGTCACATTTCTTAATAATGCCCAAAAGCCCGTTTAGCCCTTCGGACTAAGGCGTGACCATAGGATCTCACAGTGTCGGAATGAGTTGAAGACGAGATGTGGTGTCCAGTCGGATAGGGCGAGGCGAGAAGGGGAACAAGGATCAAAACAGGCATGGTGCTTAGGGCGGCCTCTTTCATTTCCTGACGTTGGGTTCATTCGCGAACGAGACAAGTTTAGCTAGGAGCCTCCTTATTGCCCAGCCCCCTTCTTAGTTGCCGAAGTATAAGCCCGCGTGAGATCAAAGTCACCTGCCGTCCGTTCGCTTTGTTTTGGTCTTGACGTGCTTTGAAAAACATAGAGATATGATTTGCACTAGAACACTGACGATAGACCCACCGGGAACACATTCACTACTGGGCATTGACATCTTAATGCGTTGCAATCTGGACATTGATCGATCTTTATGCTTCCCAGCAGCTATACAATCCGAATCGGCTACCAGTACCTATTTAATTAAGTTAAGTTAATTAAGTTAAGACCGCTCGAGTTCTTGAGACCGGGGAGGGGCACCCCCAGTGCAGGGCCAATTTCAGTGCCGGTTGGAGACCTGGTTCGAGATGCATATCTTGAAAGAGAGCCATCACCTCGCCCAACATCCCTTCCTTTTCAATAGTCAATTCGAGAGCATTGCTTTCTCATTTGCTCTTGCATCGTGTAATGGCCCCTTGAAGTGAAGGGGGAATTGCTTCTTTCTCTTTCTTCGTTGAGATAATTATATATATATCTATCTAAGAATTCTAGAAAGCAGTGGCGGCGCATCCGTTTGATCGATCACGGCCACCTATGGAGAAGAGCAAGAGTTTTGGCTTTATCCTTTCCATCGAGCTGTCTGGTCTAGTTCATCTGCTCTTCACTACCATCTATCTAAGCGCTAAGAAAGGTTCCCGTCTGGCTATCTCCTTCTCAGATGAGAGTAGGCATGATAACTCAATCACGAAATGCCACAGTAGGCTTGTTTTCAAGATATAAAAAAGGGGTTTCAATAAAGGTCTCAATGACAACCTACTGGTAGCACCTCAGAGATGTCTATTCCTCTCTCTGATAGTCAAAGTAAGCCAAGCGCTAGCAAGCTGAAGTGAAGAAAGTTCATCATAGAAGGGAGAAGAAGCCCGGGAAGAGATCTTCCTTTGAGTCCTACTCTGAGTTGATTCTTCTTGGGAGCTTTTGTCCTTTATCGAAAAAACTCAATCAAGGCGTTACGTTAGCCCGTTAGCAGTCAAAGGCTTGAAAGCATGCCCAGCGAGTTCCGAGTTCCTCCTTTGGATTAGCGGTTGAGTGTGCCAAGCCGGGCAGGAGTTATTGCATTGATGCCGAGAATTCAAGCTTTGGAAGACGGTCAAGGAAGCAAGGCAGTGGCTGCTATGGATGAGTGAAAGCTTCTTCTTCTTTTTCTTTTTCGATGGTAATTGAATAGCCCTTCTTCGATTCCTTAGGAATTTCGTCTAGTAAGGGCAGCTGGCCTTGGCTTGGGCTATCAGAGGTTGACTTCTATTTTCACTCCTCCGAATCTTCACCTCCGAAACTTGAACTTGCTTTCCCACCACCTTCTAATCGGAGGAAACCGAGGTTTTTTATGAGCAGCTCAAAATTCACTATTTGCGTAAGTCCGCAAACAGCTCAGCTTTCAAAAAGTCTTATTGCACTAGCATTCGATGCATCAACTATGGCAGTTCCGATAAGAAAGAAATAGCTAGATTCGAGAGCTGCGTCCTCCAACTGGGGATACCTTTTTCTTATATAATTTTTCTTATATAAATAGTTAAGTTATATAAATAGGCTATTTGCCTATAGAAGTACTCTAGCTCTCACCGATTCTTCTTCAATTGCAGACCCCTCCCACTCCACAAACTGACAACCAAACCATGCACTCTAAATTGGACAGTCTCGAGGGTAAAGTAGAGCAACTCTCTGATAAGTTTTCACAAATCCTGAAACACTTGGGTAAGCGCCCTGTAGGAGAGGATTTACAGGATTCAGTTAGGCAGTTAAAGGGTTCCCCTTATTTATTATTTATATTATTTATAAAATAGGGTCAGTGCACGGAAGACTTCCCACTTCTGGGACACACGGCGCCCTAACCTAACCTAATAGGATGAGTCACGCAACCCCTAGACCAACTGTCAGATTTCCCCCTGATGGTGATCTCCTTCCAACCTTAGATCCTAGAGCGGCACTTGATGATGGTGATCATTTTCATGAGGACCAACCCATAGAGTTCCAGCCCCATGCTAGGGTTCCAGATAGACACAACAGGCGTTCACCACAACCTCCTAGGTATGGTCATGAGGATTTAGGAGACATTACTAGGAGAGTCAAAGTGGATGTCCCTGAATATGATGGAAAGTTGGACCCTAATCTCATATCTTCAAAGATTGGTTGGATAACATGGAGGACTATTTGGATTGGTATGGCATGTCTGACATAGAGCGTGTTCGTTTTGCCAAGATGAAGTTAATAGGATCCGCCAAGAAAGATTGGCACAGTGTCCAACGCAACTTAGGGCGTCTAGGTGAACCACCCATCACTCAGTGGGCAGTCATGAAGCAGAAGTGGAAGGAAAAAGACCTCCCCACCTACTATAGGAGTCAATCGGTTGAACAGTTGTTAAATCTTAGGCAATCGACGTCTAATGTGTCTGACTATTTGGCTCGATTTGAAGAGCTTATGCTTAGGTGTGAAATTGATGAAGAGCCATTCATTACAGTCAGTAGGTTCGTCAATGGTCTGAGGGTAGACATGAAGAGGGAGGTTATACTGTACAATCCTGAATTATTTAAAAACGAAGCATTATCGAGTCTTAATCGAGTGAGGGCCAGCGCTTCTTTTAGGGCTAATAGCCCTAAAGTAAAGCAGTCAACGGTAGCCGACACCGGTTTAGTTACAATAGCCCTAGTCTTTTAGCGGACTCAAGGACTGATTTTCTCACCAGAGTAGGATAAAAATCAAAGATGGAGAAGGTTTTCCAGCCCCCGGCCCCCAATAGAATAGAATAGAGGATATTTAATGCCTCGTGAAAGTAATTACTGGCAAAGCCATACTCCGTAATATCAGAAAAAATCTCAGATAACGTAGATCCGCCGGATCCCCAATGAATGACCTGCTCGACTATTTTTGAATATGTCCAGTTTTCCGGCAGGGAAAAGGATGTGTTACCTTAAGTTTTTTGACACTTTCGGTGACAGCATTAAAAAGTGTATCCACAGCGTTTTGCTCCAGGGGATCGTAGTTCAAATTCGTATGGGGAGCGGGGGAGGGTTAGATTAGAGGGAGGGGGACTGCGAACGCCCGTCCCATGAAGCGCCAGGGAACCATGCATTCCTCCCGGGCTGGGCTCAGGGACTGCAATCAGCCGCTTCCCCTGTAGTCGTCAGCTCGTTCTTGACAGATCCGATCGGGTGTTCATAATCTGGAGTAAAAGGATTCGAACCTTTGCATGCCGGTACCAAAAACCGATGCCTTACCACTTGGCTATACTCCATACGGCCTTGTTTTGGACGATAGAACGGGGAGAGGGGGACGGGAGAAGCAGGGCTCGAAGAACGAGCCGTGCAAGAACGCGGGGATATAGCAAGTAAGCAGCAAGTTCTCCCTTCACGGACCGACTACAACAAGCTCGCGACTCTAATAGAAAAAGACGGTAAGCTCTCTGCTCTATTTGCTTGCAATGCGTTTACCTATCAAAGTTGGCGAACGCTTCTGTAACCTTAGACTCGTTACGCTGTTCGACTGAACTCGTTGGCTCCGCGCTCTATTCGGTCGGAACCCGGTTTGAGAACCTTCTCTCATAGATTCCTTTCACCAAGTCATCGCCAGCAATCAGCTCTTATCCCTTGGTGTGGTGTCAAAGGGCGAGTTCCTTTCTTGTCTTGCCCAAAAACTTGCTTTATTCTCATTGCTCCCGCGGCAAGGTTTTACACATAGGGCCAGCTGCTTTCTTTATCTCGCTTGCCGTTAGTCCGTCTAGCGCCTTTCTTTCGGTTGGGGTCCGTCCCGGGGCTTAGACCGCTTGGGTTCTCTTTTTCTCGAAGGCAGTCAACGTGTCAGCCATTCCTCTCCCATTAGACTTGTCAATCCTTTGCTCTTTTTCCTTCTCTCTTCCAGTTCTCTCCCTCTACTTTATTTGACAGGGCCTGTACATATAGGGAAGACCACTCTATCAATAAAAAGAAGACAGTAGCAATTCAGTTTCAAATGGTTTGAGCTTGGAAGCAACCTACTATCTATCGCTATCGCTATCGCTATCGCTATCGCTATCGCTATCGATAGGCTAAAACAGACTGCTATTGGCTGCTTTGCCTATCTATTCTATTATGGCCGGCTTGGAGACATCAGAGGAAGACCGTCATTTATATCCGGGTACGATCATAGCTTCATTCATTCGTTGAACCTTGGGGATAACCATTAGCATTGAGGTCAATCACCACACCACCTCTATCATACATACGACATTACATGACGCGAGAGTGCATGGTCAACACACACCTACCTAAAGCGCCTACGTTCCGCTTGCAGCCAATACAAGCACAACCTAACTTGCACGAGATTCAACAACCGAAACTACTGGTAGTCCCGAGGGGACGGCATCCTCCTATAATAGTTAGCAGTACTGAACAAGCGAGTCATCGGTCGGGGGAAAGAAAAGGACCGCCTTTAAAAAGAAAAAAAAAAGGACATCGCTCTAATCCTTGAGAACTTCCTTGATGATTTAGCAATTGAGAGACGGTTGCGACAAGTAAGAAAGTGGGCCACCCGGGAACTGGAAGATCAAAAGAGTTCCTTTTGGCTAAGAATAGTTGATGAAATAACAAAACTCTAACTGGGCAGACCCTTAATCACTTCTAGTGGACTATGCATAGGACTACCCACGGAGCGGTGAAAAGACAGAATGTATTCCTATTGATTCTAAGGGAGAACGGAGAACGAAGGACGGAGTGGAGGATGGAGGCGGATCGGTTGGAACGCGGGCTAGCCGGCCGGGAGGTTCGATTCCTCCCCGATTCCTATTTACTCGATCCATTGTTCCCTTGTTCGTGCAATCTTAAGGTTCATAGTCCTTTAGCTCTTATTACAGTGGTTGACAGTGGCTGATGAAAGTGGTACCCCTTTCTTTACTTTAAACAGTGGTTTACACAGGTTGAATTATACAAGCAGGAAGCAAACAACAGGAAGAACCAGAGCGGGTGTAGATGCTCGTGAAGGAACAGGAGCTGAAGCAACAGGAATTGGTCAACGAGTAGGAAGACTTGGAAATTCTTTGGAAAAAGGTGGCTAACACTAATATGCCTATAAACTACTATGGTGGTCATCATCGCTATGGCATGCACTGTGGCATGTTCTATGGTGCCTAGCCTATGCTGCTGGCCAACTACAGATCGATAGTGAGATTCTGATCTATGCAGTTACGGATGCTCGTAATAGAGATTCTGATCTTCGTTATCGGGAGTAAGATCCAGAATTTAGTGAAAGTAGGGATCCTAGTGCTAGTGATCGGGGTTCTGTCTTTCGTGATCGTTAGGAAGAGCCGGATGCTAGTGATCTAGATTTTGATGTTTGGGATCGAAAGATTCTGATGTTCGTAAGCGAGACCCAGATCCTCCAGTAGCACCAGCAACAGCAAATAAGCTACCACCTGATCTTGACCCTGACAGAACGGAATTCAAAGTTGAAGAAAAGTAATGGTTGAAGAACCTCGTCTCACATCTCTTCCTGGCCAAGGTGGGAAAAGCACAACTCCGTCCAGTATCTTTCCCTGTTCCGATATAGCCTAAGATCCCCACCCAGTAGAAGTGTGGATGGACCGGCGTGGATAGGGGAAAGCCTGTCCCACCATCATATAGTCCAATTCCTTTCCAGTGCCAGCATTCCTTTGTACGCATCTCTAGGCGCAGTTCCAGTAGATGACCTTGTTGATCCGGGACCAGAGCCTGTTGACTAAGTAGCAGATAGACCCCTTTAAAGGATAGGGGGGACGCCCGCAGCAGAGTCAGCAGAGAGAGCAGGGGCAGGAACATAACAAGCTCCATAGCCGGTTGTTAACCTAAGAGCATGATGGGCATAGACAGTACCATAGGTTGGTTCAAGATCGAGCTATTAAAGCACCTGACGGAACGGAACCGAAAATCTGGTAGAGGAAAAGGCAGGAGTCTCTTTAGTAGACTTAGTTGCGTATGTTGAGTAAAGAACAGCCCCGTGAAGCTACGGGCTTTCCCCCTATCCTTTAAAGCTGGCGCGCATCCTTCCCTCCCCTCCTTTCTATCATTAGAAGCAAAGAAAGGCAGGAGCAGGTTTTTAGTCCCAAGTAAAAGATTGAGTAGCTTTTATAACCAGCATCTAAGTAACTTCCAGATCTATAGTAACCATCAGTGTTAGATCCTCTAGGTGCAGGGGAAGCAAGCACCGAAATTGGTGCCTCTTCCTTTCTTTACTAGAAGAGCTTCGCAAAAAAGGGGGAGTGAGAGGGGAAGGAAGGCAGCAGGAGATGTCAGATAGCGCACTTTCCAATGCGTGAGGAGTGCGGAGGTTTTTAGAGAAATAGCATGACGAACTAAGGGGAGGTCTACGACTGAAGGGAGATCGACTGAGTTGGAGAGCCAATCACCTATTTTCAGTATACTTTTTCTCACTGGCTGGTCCGACCGGAGAGAGACTTCCAATGCCTCTTCATCTCGAGATAAGCCATTTCTATCGGAACCAATGCAATCTTCTCTTTCGACTTCCTCTGCCCCAGCCGCCTTTTATTATATAATATAATTTTATATAATTTTATATGGGCCCCGCCTAAGGAAAGATTCTAGTAAAGCATATAGCCTGAGTTTGTGAGCAGCCCAAGCGAGTGCGCAGCACGTTTGTTCTAGCGCTGCATATCTAGTCTCATAATCGGTGAACTTCTTGCTCAAGTAGTAATGGCCTGCTCTTTTCCGTTGGGATTCTGCTGTCCCAATATGCACCCCATCGATGTTTCCAGCACCGTGAGATACATGATGAGCAGATGCCCCGGTGTTGGTGGTACCAAGACTGGAGGACTCTTCAAGTACTCTTTGATGCGGTCGAAGGCACGTTGGCAGTCGTCATTCCATTCCCCTTAGTCGTAGGTGCTCGTTCTATTCTAAGTCATTCCACGCTCAAACCTCTAATCCACTCTTTCACCAGCTAATCCATAAGGAAGTTGACTTTGCCAACCCTACCTTCTTCTTTTTCTTTCTCTAGCTCTAGATCTAGGGATTAGCAGGTTGGCTTAATCTAAACTTACTATATATATGAAAAAGAAAATCCCCAGGGAATTAAGGGAATGACTTTTCATCTAACCTTGCTTACTTCTAAAACCTTGCTTTTAACTTCCTTACTTGATAGCACGTGGGAATGACTAGCTCTTGCTACAAAACTAGCACTTGGGAGTCAGCAAGTTATTATAGCTCGTACCTTTCTAGCGGGGTTCTTTTGCACTTAGCTTATTCGTCAGCGCAGGGCTAGCTTTGAATCACCTTACCTACTCCTCCAAGGCTCATAGGCTTACTTACTACTGGCTTCAAATACAACCTTCCCCGTGGGAGAAAGAACCTTGCTTACTCTAGCCTTTGAACTTCCCTGACCCTTTCTTAATCGAGAATCTCCCCTTGGACTGAATGAGTAACGGCAACAAAAAAGCCCTGGGCCACGAGACGGCTGTGATTGAGGACTGGCTTCTTCTGCGAACAAGTTCCATAGGAAAGAAAAAGTGAGCTCTTTTCGTCGGAGGAGGGGCAAGATTAAGGACCCGAAGCCACTGCTCCTTGGGGCTGCTGATTATAGCTTTATGCTATAGCTCTCTGCTCTGGGAAATGACTCAGCTGCAATAAAGAGAAAATAAAGACTCGAGGGACCACCAAATCAAACCCACGAGGAAAAAAAGCGGCTTCTTTATGTGCTGATCTTGTTTGGAGGAGAACGACCCCATATAATCTAATGCCGAGGGGGAGCCCCTAGTAACCATTATTAGTGGGGTAACGGACTCGAAGTGCCAGGATGCAAACAACTGAGTGTACTGGCTAGATAGAAAGATGCGCTAGTGTTCTCCTTAGTCATGACACGCTCAAGTAAGTGTGAGCGCGACACCAGACCAAGAACTATATCGACACATTATGCGACAGGACACACGGTGAGATATAGTAAGTAAACCCACACAGGCCACCCAAGCTGCACCCAACTAGGGAATGGAAGCATAGCCATGCTACAATGCTCTGGCTCACCACACGGGCGATACCGCCGCTTCTTAGTATTAGGCGCTCGTTTCTACTATCTATTATCGTATAAGAAAAAAGAGAAGAGTTCCTTCTAGGAACTGTATTTCCGCATCTTATAGTAAAGGAAAGAAAAGAACCTTCGAACTCCAACTCCAATAAAGGATTACAGGAATGAATGCAGCTAGAGTACATCACATAGAAGGAAGAGGCGGCAGCAGAGCTCAGGGGTTATTCTATTCAAGGAGAAGTAACTATACTGTAGGTATATCTCTTGGGTATGAAATAGGCCCCTCCGAAAGAACTCCATCTATGGGTTTATGCGCTCCAGTAAGCGATTTCGTCTCAAGTGCTGCTTTTACGTTATTCGTTGCTGTGCTGCTCCGGCTTCTTATTCTTGCTTTCCGGGGGTTCTCCCCGGTAGGAATTTATATGCAAGGAAAGTTTTGAGTCAAGAGAAAAGAAGACACTTACCTCTTATCGGCTCTTCAAGCAAGCGATAGCTAATCCAGCAAGCCATAAAAGAAAAGAAAAGCGGAGATAAGGGAAAGGAAAGGCAACGAACGCATAAGCACACGAGTACTTAGTAGACTTATTGGTTGGATGCTTCTTGACGGCTCTCTAGTAAGCTCCAGCTATGGATAGTTCGAGGAAGCCCCTATCGATCGAGACCATTAAAGGGAGAAATCGTGAATAACTAATACGAACAGCGGCAGAATAGGAGCCGAAAGCCAGAGCATAGAGCGACTTCTTCGCAATGTCAATATCCTTCCTCAGCTGCTCCAAGAACAAGATATCTCGTAGAATAAGTAGAGCTAGACTGCATGAGTGGCTTGTAGGAGAAAGAGTGGAAGGATTCTAGCCAAGACGGAGATGCAAGCTTGTCTGCTATTGGATGTTCTAGTTTAGCTCGCGGATTGGTCTTCATTGCGCACCATCCGGCTGGTAAGAATAAGAGATTGTTCCGCTAGTGTTGCTTGGTCAACAATTTGGAGAGTTTGCTTTTCTTTCATCTTTCTAAGAGCAGTCTGTTTGATCAAATCAGGGATCAGACCGCTCCTGGTGTTCGAACTAGTCATTAATGGTCGGCTTCATTGGTATCCTTTCTTTTTTCTTTTTTCGGTATGCCGCTCCGCGAGCAAGGAGTGCCACGCACGAGCGGAGCGAAAACAAAGCAGGGGGAATTTTTCGTTGGGAGAAATCCTTTGATTGCGTATTGAATATAGATCCATGTCTTTCTTGTTCCACTAGCTAGGAGAAAATTCTCAGATGTCCCTTTCGTTATTACAACCTTCTTTTTTGATGTCAAAGACCAGAAGCTATGCGCTAATTCTCATTGGATCTCGGTTGTTCTTAACAGCGATGGCTATTCATTTAAGTCTTCGGGTAGCACCATTAGATCTTCAACAAGGTGGAAATTCTCGTATTCTGTATGTACATGTTCCTGCGGCTCGGATGAGTATTCTTGTTTATATCGCTACGGCTATAAACACTTTCTTATTCCTATTAACAAAACATCCCCTTTTTCTTCGCTCTTCCGGAACCGGTACAGAAATGGGTGCTTTTTTTACGTTGTTTACCTTAGTTACTGGGGGGTTTCGGGGAAGACCTATGTGGGGCACCTTTTGGGTGTGGGATGCTCGTTTAACCTCTGTATTCATCTCGTTTCTGATTTACCTGGGTGCACTGCGTTTTCAAAAGCTTCCTGTCGAACCGGCTCCTATTTCAATCCGTGCTGGACCGATCGATATACCAATAATCAAGTCTTCAGTCAACTGGTGGAATACATTGCATCAACCTGGGAGCATTAGCCGATCTGGTACATCAATACATGTTCCTATGCCCATTCCAATCTTGTCTAACTTTGCTAACTTCCCCCTCTCAACCCGTATCTTGTTTGTTCTGGAAACACGTCTTCCTATTCTATCTTTTCCCGAATCTCCTTTCAGGGATGAAATAGAAGCTCGAGAAGGAATAGCAAAACCTAGTTTACTTCCCAGCTCTGAACGCGATGTAATCAAACTTATGGTTGACGCCGTAGAGAATAGAAAGCCCATATGCGAAGTGGAAAAAGTAGGAGTAGCAGGTACTCTTTATGATGTCCCTGGGATTGTAGCCAGGGATCGTCAACGAACCTTAGCTATTCGTTGGATCCTTGAAGCAGCTTTCATTCTCTAAGTCCTGTAGCTTATATTATATTATATTATATTATACTAGGGCAAGGAATTGAACATTTTGAGTAGGAAGCAAGGGTGAAGTGAAAGAAGAAAGGAGAGGAAAGATTCTCTTCGAATGAAAGAAGAGGTACAAAGTCACTCGACTGAAAGGAGAGGAGAGGACAATGAATTGCTTGAGTCTGCCTTCACTTTCTTATGAGAGGTCTTTGATTTCCATTGGATGAAGATCTGCCTCTTCAGAAGACGAATTGGGCATCTCATTTGAAATGCATTCTTTCTTTGTGCTTGACTTCAGGAGAGATCAGAAGCCCAAGCATGAAGATAGGGACAAGCAAGTTCAGTGATCCTGGGGAATGAGCCTAATTCCACTTTGCTTGAAAGAGGAAGGGGTCACTCTCTAGAAAGACTGAGCCTGAGCATGCAGAGAAGAAGGGCTACTAGTGAAGATGCCGAGAATGGCCGGAGATGACCGGTCTTAGTTAGAATCTGTTGCAAATGCATGTATGTGAGGGAGGGAAGAATTGCATTTGAGTCTGAGTCAGGGAAGGCTATGCCATGGCATGGAACTTCTTTGTACGAGTCTCTAAAGGCTTTGAAAGAAGAAGCAGCTACCCTTTCTCACTCTTCCCCGAACATCCAATCTCTTGATACGAATTGGAGACTATACAAGAGAGGGCCGATCGACAGGAGCGAGGAGCTAGCCGCCTGACTCCTTCCCTTTGGATAGGGCTTGGGATTGACGAATCAAAGCCCCAAGAACGAGCCAAAGATCAGCTCTTTTCACAAGCCGGAATGAAGATGAAGCTTACAACGAGACGAGAAAGAAAAAGTCCATCTTCTAGACTCTTCAATTCACTTCTTTAGTAAGGAATTGTTTTCACCTCGACGGACCACAGCCCAGTCGAAAGCTGCAATAGATTCGACCACATACTTGAAGGGGATTGGTAGAACTGATAGGCCTTTAGGACAGGACCGACTCTTAGCTCGTTGGAGTGCTATTTCAGATCTTGGCTTCCTAACTACTTTGAAAGGAAAGACCCTACCTAACCTAAGGGCAAACCCTCTTTAAAGAAGAAATTCAATAGTGATGGAGCTACTCACAAGAGAGACCCATGCATACTAGGATGAAGAACCTGTTAACGAAAGAGAAAGAAGAGAAGAAAGCAAGTACACGATAGCTATAGATAGCTCTTCCATCACCCTATCTAGCACCCTATCAGAAAGTCCTTTGCTCAAGCCAAAAGGGATCAAGGAAGTACGAGCTAGTAAGATGGTTAGACCCCCCGGGAAGAACCCAGAGAAAGTACCTCTACAACAATAGAGATTGTCCATACAAGGACTTGAGCAGTTAAGCCCTTCCTAAGTCAAGCATAAATCAAGGACAATCAACAAAGAAAGAACAACGAAGTAGCAACTCTTCACTTCGGAGCAAACTACCCGGGATAACGACCAAAAAGAAGGGCTGCTTTCACTCGGCAACACGAGTGAGAAGAACAAGGAAGGGGGAACTAGCAAGGAAGAAGGACAATGAATTTCCTGAAGTGAAGCAAGGATCTTCAGTATATGTAGTACAGTTAGAACAGCCTTCACTCACTCATTAAGGCATTACGGTACGGGCTCATTCCAGAAAGGAATAGCAGGACGGGAACTCAATCAGTCTTAGATTATCCCCTCAGCTCAGTCCGGAAAAGCTGACTTTTTTCTGCAATTAGAGGGGCCTCTTTTATACTCAATGGCTTTCTCTAAGCAATGGAAGGCGATGCGCTTACTCTGAACATGGATTGCCCTTTCCTGATTGACCTTATCGAAAGGATGGAGGAGAAGAAAAAGCTTTCTCCCACTGGCTCTCCTGTCCCCCCCACAAAGGCTGAAGAAGACTCCTACCCTCTCTGGCTCACTGACTAGCTAGCTTGCCTAAAGCACTGACCTGATGGAAAGACTTTTGATGCTGACTTGAGATGCTACTACTTGAAATGCTTAAAAGACTCCTGCTCTTTCACTAGCTTTCGAGCTCTATTTGTCCTCCTTTCAAGACTTGTGCTTGAAAGCGGGCTTGCGCATATGATCCAATTCATTTCTTGAACTAGCTTGCTCAGTGGATAGAACGGAACCGGCCTAGCAAGCTAGTTCAAGCACCCAGCTATCCAATTGATAACTCACTTGTTTTCAATCAAATCTTCCTACTTTTGGATGGTACAGCCCGGAGAAAAAAGGAAATAGCTTGCATCAGATCCATATCCATTGCTAGCTGGATTGAGAGGAGTGCTTTCCCGTCCACCTAGGCTCCAAAGCAAAGAGGAATGTTTGGACCTACTGACTATATGGACCTCTGACCTATCCCCTTCCTGCTGGTTTGAAAAAAGAGTTCTTCCTACTGGTCTTTCCACCTTGCTTGCTTAGGGCTGAGCTTCTTCTGTCTTTGGAAAGAGAGCAGAGAGTGTCTCCAAGTGCGTAGACAGTGCACTATGGCGGCCATCTCCTTTTCTTGTACTGTGTTTTTCCGCTCGGTGTCATTGAGCTTACGGCTCTTCTTTATAGGCGATTGGGTGCCCTCTTGCTTGTATAAGCATAAGAACTCCACCGATGGCATAGTCCGAAGCATCGGTATGTACCTCGACCGGCTTAGCATGATCCGGAAAGGCCAGCACCGGATCAGCCATGATGGTTCCCTTTCAGTCCTCAAAGGCCTCTTGATCTTCTCTCGTCCAATGCCATAGATTGGTTTCGCGGCAGAGTGAACGGCCTTGATGCGGCTGGTGCCCCTTTCTAATCAAGTTTCGTCTCTTCTTTCCCCGGATTGACTAACCTTGATCAGCGGATCATAAATGAGCCCAGCTTCGCTAAACTCGCACCGACCGTGAAAGATGCGGTCTTCACGAAAGATTGTTGGCATGCCTCCCATAATCAGGCTGATAAGGAAACCTATGAGACCGCCCTGTTCTAATGTTTTTCCTAAAGAGCAATCGATAGTGCATGCAAACTGAAATCTTAGACACCTTGATCCTATTGAAAAGAAAGGGCTCGGGCGAGAAGGCCGGCGGGGTCAGAAGAGTTCAGAGAAGGTTGGATCCGGGAAGGCTGAAGCCGATACCGAGGGTTTTGAAACCGATCGATATTTTGATTGATTCAGGGCGCAGCAAAAGCAAATGAATTCGATTCCGAGATGAGAGGTTGGGGCTTGGGACTCCTATCTCCCGATGTTCGAGCTTCTTCGTTCCTAATTCCATTGAGCTGCTCCTTGCCTACCTAGTAGTAGCTACTGGCCTCTGGGGACCTATGATCTCCCCTCAAGAAAGGGGGTCAGTTTCTTCTTGTTTTCTTTCATAGAGGTGTGAGGTTCAGAAGTTGCTACCTACTACCTCCTAAAGGATAGAGTGTTGTCCCTAAGAAATGAGAGATGGCAGAGGCCTACTAGTAAAGGGAAAACGGATACCTGCTTTTCTTTTGTGTGCTTTCTTCCCTTGGTTTTGCCATTTCCCTGTCTAATTGACATGGGCGATTGATTGTCTTTCTTGATGATGCCTAAGCAAAGCAGTCTGTCAGAGCTGTCAGCTGAAGGGAACTAGTCCCCGACAATAGGCTAACACTTCCTTTATTGCTTGATCGGTTGTTGAAGACAGATAAGACAATCCAAACCGCTATGGGGACGCGAAGGCTGATCCTCGAGCTGCACTACACCGGCGAGACTCATGTTCTCCCGAAGACCCACTCAATGCGGCTATCAGTGACTTTCGCTCTTGGGCCGGTCTGGAATTAGGCTCTGACTCGTCCCCTAACCTCAATCTGGTCCACATATGGCTCATCTCCTTCTTGCTGAGTGGCTATAGCGCCTAACCTTTGAAATGGAGCTGCTCTGCTCCTAAGGCGAAAAAGGGTTGAGTTTCAAGGATATGAGTCAGGTAAGAGAGTTGCTTTTGCCTAAGCTTTCTTTCATAGCTTTAGCTGGAAACAAAGACAGACTGAGAAGAATCCCTATAGCCCTATAGTCGTAGTCATCGGGGGAACTTCCTCTATCCATTCTCATGTTCTCCCTTCTCTGTCCCAAAGGAAAGTTGAAGTAGAGAATCTCAGTTCTTTTCTATTCTAGTGGAAGCCTTTAGACTCTCTATTCCTTCCTTTCGCCTAATCAAGGATAGAAGGTGGCACCTCCTAGAATAAAAAAGAGAAGTTGCATCCTCCTGGTGGAAGGTGCAGATTCAATAAATTATCAGCTGTGGGAATAACCGAAGTCTTTTTTAAGTTTAAGAAGAATGGGTTCTTACAGAAGAGGTTGTGCTAGAATTAGAATTAGATCTAACCGTATCCGGTGTTTCGGAAGAGAAGAAGCTCTTTTGTGAGAGTTCATAAGAAAGATTTGCTAACTTTGAAATCATCTGCCCTGCTGTCAGAAATGTAACTGCTTTTTCAATGAATGACTAGGCTTGGTCTAGCCAGCTTTCCCTTCAAAGGTAGCTATGGAGGAAGGCTGACGAAGGAAGTAGATAGTGAATAGGAAGTAGGATGACTAAGTACTTCCATAGTAGAGTGATGGCTTCAATCATCTTAGGATCTTGATCTGGAGATAGGTAATAGGAAGAAGGATGTTGATCTGGCTAAAGAATGAATCTTTCATTGGATAGGGAATCTTTTTCCTTTTTGTTGAGAATCAGGGTCAGGGAAAGGAAGTGATCGACTTCATCTGAGGAGAAGGATCAGATCACTCTGCCCAGAGTCAACAAGAGGGTCAAAGGGTGATTCTAAACCTATCAGGCTGTTCATTAGCCAAAGATGACTATAAAGAACAACAGATCTTCCTATCTCACTCTATGTGAAAGGTCAAAGATTGAACATGGAATGCCTTTCACAGATGTTGATGGAATCTCTCCGAAGAATGGTCCTGTATAAGGCCGTTCTCTGCCCTTATAACTGCGCTTTGAAAGACTGAATGCCTTGATTCTTCCTCTTCTCGAGATATGGTCTTTGGGATTTCTTGATTCAGGGGAAATGCACTGATTATAGTATAGAATTCCCTTGGTATGAAACTAAAGTTCAAACTGTCTAGGATGTGACAGTGATAGACATTCAATCAACGGATTTCAGAATCCTAGTCAACTCTTATCTGACTTCTACTTCTTTGATTACTCTACGCTACGATCTTGATTCTAAGGAAAGGCAGAACTGCAGCCCAATAGCCGTTCTAGGAGGGAGCTTGGATGGTGAGCCCAAGCTCTTCTTCCCATCGAGAAAGTGAGAAAGGCCTGAGGGCCTTGGACTGCTTCCTTTGCTACTGACTTTGCTACAGATGCCTAATTTCTTCAGTCTCATGCTTTTGACTGAACCTGAAGGTGATAGAGTAGATAAAATTCCTATTGCCTATTGACTGTCTTGCTTGCCCTCGGCCGAACTTCCTGAATCCCGGCTTCGCTAAAACCACCTCAAGGTCCTATGCCTCGAAGCTGCCTTTCTTACTTAACTGGACGAATAGGAGAGAGTCAGAAGGGCTTGGCTGATGGACTAGTTAGAGTTTTTGGACGAAAGAGTGAAAATCAATCGAATCAAAGACTTTTTGCCTAGGAGTTGAAAGCTTAGCTCGTCTTTCCTGCTATGATTCCGAACATCGTAACTATTGAACGGAGTGAAAGAGCTTCAAGAGTCTCTGCCGTTGCAGGTCCTTTCTTTAGGAATGCTAAATCTGAACCGATTGACAAGTCAAGTCTTCTTAGTCTGCATCCATTCCTTCGTCCCTTGAGTACAAAGGGATAGCTATTCAAAGCAAAGAGAAAGATGGCGATAAGAGATTCGTTCTGTCTTTCTTCACTTCTGATCTTTATCTATGATATTAACTTGAACTTGAAGACGAGTCTTATTCATAACTAGAAAGCAGATCGAAAGAAGCATAGGTACACTGAACACTAACCCAATCCAGATGAAACTACTATTCTCGGAACCCAGCTTCTCTTTTTTAGCGAATAAAGATTGAAGTCGCTCTTATACTATATTATAAATCTTTCTAATTTATCATATGAAAGAAGGAGAAAGGGGGCCTTCGCGTAAAAGTCATTAAAAAAGTAGGAAGGCTGATAAAGAACTTGTTTCTCATAATAGTATACTAGTATAAGCCCCAGCCATTCGATCGATCAAATGATGCTCTGCTCCCTTATGAGACTAATTGTGTCTTGTAGTGGTAGAACCTGGTGAACCAGGCGTATAGGGATATCATTGAGCGACCAACATCATAAGGAACGACATCGCACGCTCGTTCGACTATGATATTACGTTTGCTTACTTACGAGATTTAGGTCGGCGAAATCTCAGTCGTAAGGCGTGCTGTTAGAAAACTAGAAATCTTATCTACGATCACGGATCCACGACCATCCTTGCTTCAGGCATATCATTCAAAGACGGGAAGCTTCTTTGCTTTCTATATATTTCTTTTCTTTCCTCCTCTCTCTTAAGAAAGGGCATTGTGTCAGAGAAGAAATTTGATTTAGATTTTGTACTAAGGTAGACTGAACACCAAAAAAATCTATCCAAAGTATGAATGAGAGAAAGAGTACACTGAAGACTGACTATACCGCCCGGAGCTCTACTGAATCCAATGGCTTGAAGGCTTCAAGAGTGAGGAAAGGTTCTTAGCCACCGGGGACCGGCTTTCGTTAAAGCACCTTTGGGCGATGGCCGATCTCTCACTTGACTTGAAGATAAAGAGCCACTGTGATTATATAATTCATTTTGAAAGAGAAAGAACAACTATTTAAGTAAACCTTAGCAAGTCCGTTCGATCAGAGCCTGGACCTATGCTTTGGTCAATAGTAAAGATGATGCCAAGAAAAAGGAAGCGGTACATTACAACAGTAACCTGCTCGTTAACAAGGCAAGCCCTTCGATCGACAATCTTCATTGCCTCTTTCCGACCTTCGCTTTTGAACGAACTCTTTCTTCTCGAGCTTATGATCACTAGTTGGCCTCTCCATAGGTATAGCCAGCCAGAAAGCCGAGCCCGCAGGAACCAGGCTTTTGCCAATAAGTCGAGCCATAAAACCCATTTCAAAGTTATCCTGTTGGTCCATGGTCTGTTCCCGCCTCTGGTCCCCTGCCAAAGCAACCGCCTTTCCCCCTATCCTTTAAAGCCGGTACCAAACCTACTCGTCTGCTTTCTTGTCCCTCTAATGCTAACTAGTTTTAGGCTTCATAACCACCACCGTCATCTCTGTCCTGAGTCTACTTCCCCTTCAAGTGCCTATAGCCTATATCTGAATCATTCATTCCCGTAGCAGAGCAGTACGCTTGTCACTATTCTTTCCGTGCTTTATCACTCTTGTTAGCTGCTCGTTAGCTAGCAAATCCGCTATGGTCTATGGTCTCCTAATAAGCGTACTACCTAGAAAGCTCAGTAATTGGAAAAGAAACAGAACTAGAACAAGAAAGCGGTGGGTTTCGGGCTTGCGAGTGCCTATCTATTCTAACTTCCTACTAGCTAGTGGAGCGAGTATTACATAACCTTGACTGATAAGGAGAGGAGTACTGAACATTAAGCTAAAGAGGAGTCTATGCATGTCGAGCAGAGATAAGACCAGTGCGAGATATGAGATCGAGAGCATACTAGCACAGTTATAGAACATAACCGCGAGGTGCAACCTCTATTCCAAGAAAAGACTGAAGAGGTCCAAGATCCTTCATATCTTAAAGGCCAGCTGATCCTTAAGAAAAGAAACGAAATGGCATCAGCCCCATCTCCAGAGATAATAAATCGACATATACCAAGCACTAGGCGCTAACAGACAAAGGCGCTAACAGGACAAAAAACAAGCTTCGAACGAGAATGAAAAGATCGAGAGTACGTTCAGTGGTTGTTGAGTTGTCTTGGCCTACTGAATAGAGAGTTGAATTGACTAAGCGCCCCGTTTGCTGGGCCTACAGAGAGAGAGTTACGTGTAGTCAACTCGGTGGGGTATTCTCAATCGGCGAAGCCTCGCTACAGTCACAGCTACAACAGCTAACAACAGAGCGGATATCACGCAGCGGATATATCGGTTGTTAACATCGGGTGCTAAAAGAAAGCAACACGAATTCTCTTATATAACGAGATCATATTATCTTACATAACCAGCGACAGGGGTCTCTGGCTTGAAAGACGACACTGCCTGTGATACAAGAAGGCGCTCGTTGATGGCGCGAGGAGGAATGGCCAGCCAGCCCCCTACCTACACAGAAGGGAAGGAGATCCACCACGCCAGCGCGCATCGCTAGCTCAATGAAAGGCAACCTACTACTTTCTTCCTGATGCCTTAATTGCGTATATAATATAGTTGTGTCCCCGCTCTTCCCTCTTTCTAGTGTTTGGATCTCGGATCGAACAATCACGGCCCAGAGTGCTCATTGAGCCGGTAACCGTTGGTCTAGTAGCGCCGCCCCTAACTCTTGATCGGAGGAAGCAGCACCAGTAGGGGAGATAAAGTGAGATTAATGTAATAGGATTTGAACCCACTTTTGGAAAAGAATAAATCGAATGCGCCAATGTCAATGCATTTGACCAACCGATTGAGAGATTGGATTAATTAAGCCCCTTAGAGATTCACTAAACGGGAAGGCAGATGCGACCAATTCAATTCGACCGCTTGGAAGGCATTAAAATATAAAGCACGGCGGCACCGCTAATGGAAGAGCAAGACAAATAGTCAGACTTTTTGTATGAGATGGCTTGGCTTAAACCTTGCCTTTCTGGCTGCTAGGGGAAGAGCGTAGGAAGTATAGAATGTCTTTCCCGCTCTTATGATTGGCCATTCCCCTCCTTACCCCGCTGGTATCTCTTTAAGGATTGATGCTTTTCCTATCCAATATGAGCTAGTTAGTTAGTAGTTGGCATTCCTATCCTAGTAGGAAGGTTCTAACAAGATAGTACGGATAGTCAAAGGGATGGAAGCCCGCTTTTCATTCCTTTTTTATATTTAGTTATCCTGCGCTATTCCTAAATCAGGATCGTGAACCTATCTATTTCCCTTCTATTGACCTAGTTTTCTTGTGATAATATCATATAGTGAGGGTGCAGTGTAGAGATGCTCGACTGGTTGATGACCTGAACTCAATCTTCATGTGAGAGCTGCTTGAAAGATAACAGATTAGTCTCTATCCCAAAAGTGGGGCTCTGGAGGTGAAGCCAACTTTCAGTCCGATTGATCATGACGAGCGGGGGAAGTGAACTGACAGTCGACTAGACTTAGCGAGAGAGGGACTGATTAAAGCTCACTATCTGCCTGCTCTTTCAGTCAATAGTCCAAGGTAATAGGCTCGGGCCCATGGGCTTATTTTATAAGTCGGGTAGGCATGTTCCGTTCCGTAGTCGAACCCTTGGTGAGATGGAGAGATCAGTCCGAGAGGTAGCTTTTCTCACTCAATCAACGTGTCTGGTACGATTTGTAAGGGAGAAATTGTTCAAGGAAGTCATAAGTAAACTCTCCTGGCCAGTTAGTTGAAAAGCCAGGAGTGAAGCAGTCTAGTTCTTATCCTTGTCATTCCTATCCTAATGCCTTTGCTTCCGCCTTCCCTTCTGAATCTCTTTCATTTCATGTCGATCCAGCCGAGGCGAGGGAATAGGTGAATACAGTAGATCCATACGAGGGACGTTCCATATCTGACTCGCGCTCGTACTCGAGGAGGTCAGACTTTCTCTAGGAGGGCTAAGGAGAATTCCATTGTAGGTTAAAAAAGAGAATAGGTAGATTGATTTCTTCCCTGATCTCATTTTCTCTCTAGGCTGTAGCATTTGAAAGCCTTTACATCAGTCCCAGGCTCTTTGACTAGTCAGATGACTTCGCCCCCCGGAGTTGTCTTTTAAACAAATGAGAGCAGGCTCTTCGCATCTTTTTCTAGCTAGCAAGTGAAGTCAGTGAGCAGGCTTAGGAAAGTAGAGAGCAAGGAAAAGCATCCAACCAATCCAGTTTCACCAATCCTTTCTTTTAGGCTGTTTTGGAAAGCCAGCGAGCTTTAGGGCAAGGAAGCTTAAGGTTGTCGTGCTTCAATCCGACTAAGGTCTAAGGCTTTCCCCTTCTTAGTCAAGCTTGGACGCCCAATCCTTTATGCTGGACTTTACATGCAATTGCTCTACTGGATGGGAGTAGGAAAGGCAGAAGTCTTGGAGAACAGCTTGTGAATGGAGGGTTTCATAGTCAGTTGACAAGGCTACTTTCGAGTGAGTAGGTTGATTAGTGAAATGAAGTCAATCATTACTAAACTAAGGCGCAGGGATTGCTCTTGGATTGATTGCACTTTATAGCTAAGCTAGACAATTCCAGATTGATTCTGATTTCATTGAGTTTAGAAAAGGCTCTTTCAATGACCGATTCCACTCATGGAGGGAGTTGAATTGAATGTTTGAAGCATCTCTCTGAAGCCGGACTCCCCTTTTCACTGAGCTATTCTCCTGCGCTGATCGATTGGACTTGCTCTGCTCTCAGCCTATGTATGCGAGTTCACTTCGCGCCCTCTTCGGTCAAGTGGTAAAGGAGCCTCTCGCTAATCAATAATAGAATGCGATCCCTTCTTTCTTCCATTCCCTTCAGCTGAATGAATGGGGGCATGGCAGACTCGTTGGTTAAAGTAAGGACAGCCTATAATATAATATAATATAATATAATATAATATAATATAATATAAATAGCTCGCTGAAGCTACTTCGGAATTCAATAGAATGTTCTCCGCGTCCTTGGCACCTGCCCTTGGGACTGTCTGAGTCTAATTCCAAATCCCTATCGTCAACTCGGGGCTCACTCCTAGCCTATGATTTTCGTATATTCATAGTTTGCTTAAGACTTCCTGAATGGCTTTGAGGAGTATGAGAAAGCTGCTCTTCTTTTTTTACTGACTCGGCTCGTCACCGGTACGTAACCCGTCGCTTTTTAGTTTAGTAGTGCTCTTCCTCTGCTCAGAACATGTATGGGGGAGAAAACTCCACTCAATAGGTAGAGTGACTGCCCCATCCTGTTCCGCTACTTCTGGTAGAGTGGTTGGATAAGATCTAGTGGCTGTTGCCTCAGCTGTCTTCAGTTCAATACGGCTTGGGGCTTCCCCTTTTTTCCGCTCATCTCACTTGGTTCGAGCGAGTGGTCTGGTGCTAAGCTGTCTTTAGAAGGGCTTCGGGAGCTAGGTTCATACCCTTGGGAGACCATTACCTTCTTTTTCTAATACCCGGACTTCCTCTTCTTACTGACCTTCCTCGTCAATGAAGCCGACATGGGGCTACAGTCAGAAAGTCTTTCTTCCCCAAGGGGCAGTTCTTGGAGAATCAATAGTGGCAGCTTCCTCTTTTATTCTAGAGTAGCCCCTCCTTCCTTTATCGACTTTATCGAACAGAAAAGGAACTCACTGATAGCCCGGATTGTCTTGCGCCTCCGCTTTCTTTCAGGGAGTCATAAATGAGAGAAAGAAGGTGAGACCTACTAAGAGTATGCCCTTGTTCTTTGACTTTTCCCAGTCTAGTCCCGCTTGGTCCGATTTGACTTGCTTGCTTTCCTGGTGTGCTTGCTTTACCAATTGAAGTTTCGGGTGAAGACTCAGATGAGTATGCCTCATATGTCTTAGGCAAAGTCGAGTTCTTTTCTTCTTCATCAGGGAAACTGCTCAACCTCAAGGTTGGGAAAAATCCCTCCACCCCAACTGAATGAATGGCGGGATTGAATCTCTAAAGATAAGGTCTTCTTCCACGCTTATACCATTTCTGGGCTTCCATTTCACCGGCGAGGAATGAAAGACCGAACCTGAAGATAGCACCTACTTCCTCATTGGCATAAGCAGAATCAGGCTTTTTGTCTTAGCCATTCATTAGGCCCTAGCTCAAGTGACTCCCGGGGAAGGGAATAGCTCCCCCGAAAGGGATGGTATAAAGAAGAACTTGATCTTACCCTCGACAGAAACCTCTTTCATCACAGTCTTGTAGGAGAACTCGCCCAAAGGTTCATTCCTTCCCTACTTGATAGGTGTGTTGACAAAGGAAGGGTCTAACCCAACAAGGAAGGGACACATTGCTAGAAGGACAAATTGCCAGTCTGACCATTACTGAAAGCAAGGTTAGCGTCCTACCTTCTTCTTTCTTTCCGTTCTTTCCTCCCCAGCTAAAGCTAAGCTAATTGAAGACCAGCTTCTGAGTGGAAAAGAGAAGAAAGACCAGATACCAGAGAATCAAGCAAAACAGGGAAATCAACAGAAGAAGCAGAAGACAGAAGCTCGACCAGGGGTTTCAAACGAAACTGATTGACAACCAAGGGATGAGGGGTTTCCCACCTCAACAGGAAGAGAATGAGGTAGCTCAGTAGCAGCGAGAGAGGAGGCATTGGCTCTACTAAAGGAGAGGAGTGAAGCTCAGTCATAGACCCCCTCTCTTCGATCTATCTTCCGGTTCAGATAAGGAAAGCGGGGAATCTACTAAACGAAGAAGTGTGCAGTCCTGAGTAAGCTGGTCCCTCAGTCAAACTTCTTCCAGTTCGCGTTGTTTACCCCGAGTGGATCAAAGGGTTCCTTCGGAGCAAATAAATCTTGCGCTGCTTTATTATTATATTATTAAGGAGCTCCCCACATTCGCACGGGCTGGGGACATGATGAGAGCTGCAAACATGGCTCTGGAATGTGTCCCTTACCACCCTAACTACTAGCTCTAGATCAGGAGAGGAAAGAGCCCTCGGATTTACAAGCAATTGCTCTGGTATGCTAAACCACCAAACGGAGAATCCAATCCATAAGCAAGTTAGGAGAAAAAATCGCATATCCCTTACATACGAATAAATGAGTGCCTCCTCTAAGCTAAACTCTTTGATTCTGGAGGTTTTTCGCTGTAAAAAAAAAACCCCTGCCTTCGATCTGGTGATCTCAGTAAATATGAATCTCTTCCTACTTCTCTTATTCTGAACGGTAATTGCTCCATATTCGCTGTAGGTGGAAGCCAAGGACCAATGGAATACATTCTATGTCGCTCGCCCTGCTTTCTAACCCAAAGTGTACGCCGGGCAGGAAGTCGAATGGTGCAGGTGGATGTACTTATAGTATAACTGTCGTTGGAAGGGACTTCTCGTACTTCAGGCACTCCAGAGGTTAGTTTTTAAAAGAGTGAGAACATGTGAAACAACAAAGAAAATTAGGAATGGAAGGTGGGTGCCCTCTATCTTGGGGGTTGATTCTAGCTAAAGCTAAAATATCTAAAACGAATAGGTAAGGGAACTGCATCTTTCACTAATGTACCAACTGTCGTGAGTTGGGCGGGTCAAGGACCTGGGGCAGTCGCTACGGAATAGACTTGAAACCGAGCGGGAACATGGCTGGGAGTAGCTTTTAACAGTGCTGGTCTACCCCGATTTACCCATTGAGAGGGACTGAAAGCCTTGGTTTCGCCACCCCTATTTCATTAGTAGAGCTCTATTGAGAAAGACCTTGGAATTGGCCAATCACCAAGGGCGATGTTAGGTTAGCATTCTTTTAGAACGAATAGAACGAACTCGAGTTCAGTTCACCGGTACGGCACAGCCGGGGAGAGCGGAGAAAGGTAAAGCACAACTAGAATGCTTTTTCAGAAAGAATCCCACATAAATAAGCTTCCGAAAGAAGTAATGCAATTGGTTGACCCAACAAGGTAACGGAGAGGAAAGACCCCTACCGCTAACTTCTCTGTCCTAATCTCCTGTGTCGAAGCTTTCAGGTCCTTAGATCGGGTCAAGCTTGGCACTCCTCCAACTCTAACCTCTCTTTCCTACTGCACTGAAAGCCTTCTTTTCTTAACCAGCTATTGAATGAGTGAAGTAGCTGGTTAAGAAAAGAGTTGCTTTCCTTTTACCGCTTTGCTATCTCACGAATTGGATTTGAACCAATATCAAGCTACTTGCCTTTTAGTAGATCGTGAGTGGGTCTGTCGTCCTCCTCATTATAGTCCTCCTAAAATCAATAGCATTTCGTCGGAAAACATCCTGTCTTTTTACCTGAGTAGTCCTATGCATAGTCAGTACTATAGCCCCAATCATGGCTACTAATAAAATTAGACTAGGAACCAAAAACCAGACGAAATAGTATGTATAAAGTAAATTTCCCAATGTTTCCAAATTAGTCCAACTTCGTACCTTTCCGGCATAAACCGTATATCTCAGAGAGGTCGTCTTTCTTTGGGTTGGTAGTAATGGAATGGTTTCATTATCTAAAATGAAGAACATTTCCCACCAAAGGATCAGTCCAATAATACCACTCACTGGTAAATAGCGCAATACTTCTTCGTGAATCTCCGCTATTTGAATATGGAACATCATAACAACGAATAGGAATGAAACGGCTATAGCTCCTATATGAACTACTGGGAAGATCATAGCGGAGAAGTCGAGACCTAACAAAAGAAGTAAACCTGAAGTGTCGCGAAAGACTGGGATGGGAAACAAAACGGAATGTACCGGATTTTTAGCACGTGCAACCATCAAACCAGAGACCAAAGCAGGGCTCGACAAAACAGAAAGTATCATGGTACGTCGTCCTTCCCTGAAATGGAACTTTCATGCTGGAGCAAGAACTAGCATGAAAGTCGATCTATTACGACCAGCGCGGTTGTTCGTATTTCATTTTCTTCTTCCAAGCCTTACATGCACTAAGTTACTTATATCCACAGTAAGGGCTATTCTAAAATGCCCATTCCTGTATCTCTTTGGTCAGCCTCTGGTTTTAGCTATGTCGCCAGTGCAGTAGGGAGACCACTTACTTCATGAAATTCTTTCCGATTCCCTTACTAATGAAACTCTCTTTCTTCGATCGGAATTCGAATGAAATCAAAAAGGCCATCATTGGGGAAAACAAACAATGCAATAGCTTGATACGATATGCGGTGGCCCACGGACATAGAAAAGAATAGGAATCAATGGGAGAATGGCAAATTGATCAAGTGGGCTATTCATTATCCGAAGGAGGAGTCCCTTTACCCTTTGCCTCATTCAAGACCTCATCAAGGGATTTCCCCTTTTTACCTTGAGTGTCCATGGGCTTGGGGTTTTCCTCCTTCTTCTCCCTTTTTTTGATGCAAAATGAAAGGATATCCCATATATTTTTAATATTTTAAAAGTTTGCCATTAAAAATTCTCATTTCATCTCCGTAGTTCCGCTTCTTGCTCTAAAAAAAAAGGAAGAAAGACTTGTCGGAAATCGCCAGTGGTTGTTTCCACCAGGAAAGGCATGGGAGATGGGTTTTTGCATTCGTGACTATTTAGTCACTAAGAAATGAGTACAAAAGAATCCTGGAAGAGCGCAAAATCCTTTCATGACCAGCTTAAGGTACACTGAACACCAAGCCAATCTCGATAAAAATCAGTACACGGAAATAGATCAATCCACGAGGGTGTGGCACTTCTCTACCCTCGGCTAACAGCTTTCTTCTCTTATGAGATTTTGGGGTTCTGGCAGCGGTGATCAACTATACGTATACGAGACCGCCAGATAAAGAGTTTTCTTCTTTCTTGCCAGCTTTAGACCTTTAGACATAGGGTATGAGAATCAACATCTTTTTCTATACTTTAATACCACTGAAGCTCAACGCGCGCGCTTTTGATCGCTCTGCTGAACAATCGAACCAGGACGGGGCACCAACCACGTGCCCCAGCTCTCGAGGCAAGGTAAACCTTAACCGTCGCGCAAACTCATCGGACTTCCAAGTCAGTTCAGGCTCACTTTTCACACCAGGAAACTGACTTTCAACACGCGAAAGACAAGATTCGTCGAATCGAGGATATCAACACTCTGACCCTTACGATACGAGAGGCAAGACCAGCTCTAGATGGGGAAAGGATTAGAAAGGCCAGTAACAATGCGATATTCCATAGATAAGCAAGAAACTGAAGCTTCTCTTCTTATTTATGATGTACCGGCTTGAATTAAAGGAAAGGATTTCACAGAAAGGTTGATCGGTACTACTGGAATTATCCCTTTAGGGAGTAAACAAGTATTTACTTGTAACTGGTTCCGTCTCCCATTTTATTTAAGATAGAATATAGGTATAGCCTCATCCATGTGAGTCTTCAATTAGCTCCACTTCAATAGAGTGAAAAGGAGATAGGGCAGATGAGGATATTGAGAAAGAAGGCTGACACCCCCGGAGAATGGAACCTTGGATCACGTCTTCGGATACTGACCTTTTGCTGGTGGATCTTGCTTGATGTTCCAAACCAACCCGTCTAGCTAAATCTGATATGAGCTAATGAGCTAAGCTGCTTATCCGAGTAGCTACCCGAAGGGACAGAAGGTTCTATAGAGTTCCAAAGGGAGGAGGATTCATTCGAACTAAAGACATTAAGACCCCTGCTTATCCATCTTATGTTGTTGCAGCTACCCCCTAACCCTAGGGGAATTGGAGTAAGGTCAGACCACCTTCTTTAAGAACCAGTTGATGTTGGAATCGAGTGAAGGCAGGAATGAGGGGGAAGAGAAGCTAACATCCTAACAGAAAGTTCCGGGGAAAGTGACACTCCAACCTCCGATCTAATGATCTTTTAAGTAAGATCTAACTGAACTCAAAGTCTCCCCTCAATGATAGATTAGCCATCAAAATGCATTAGTTTTTGATATCTATTTGATCGTGCTCCTCTACCAATTAACCAACAGCCACAGACGGGGTTGAGGAACTGACTTGACTTTAAGTTTAAGGTGTCCGAGGAAAGGTTCGGGCTCATCATAGAATCTTTCTTACGCATTACGCAAATTATCATCGTCTCGAGTGAAAGAAAAGACCTGAAATGCCCCATCTAGACGTATAATCGTATTCCAAGCCATCAAGTGGGTTTGTAATAACCTTTAAGAAAGTTGTTTCATCACATCCAAGGGAGCAATTTTAATAATTCCCTTAGGTCGTCCACATGATTACCATAGTAAAATAGGGAGACCTCAGTCCAGCTCCCCACCAATGAATGTTGGTGACTTCTGTTCCAACTGAACTGGGAACAGTCAGGTGCACCCATTGGACCCGAGGGACCAGGTTATAGTCCGGTCCATTTTTCCCGGTCCAATGTTCTACACAAAAGAAGGACTGCACTCAAACTAAAAAAAAAAAAAAGAAACCATGAAACAAAAATCGGAGCTAGAAAGAAAGGGTAGGTTGAATCTGAAAAGTACTCTGTGGGGGTAACTATGTTAAGTTAATTGCGTATCGTAAAAAAAAAGAAAAGGTTATGTGCTCCCGGGAAATCAATTGCTACTCTATTCGATGGGCCAGGAACAATCGAAAAAAGCCAGACCTGTACGGTATCTCTTTGAATCCTTACTGAATATGCTTAATATGGTGAGACCCCCGATTGTACCAACCTACATATGTCTCTCCTCCATCAATCGGTACTAGTTATTGTCATTTTTATTCCTTGATTTGTCCGATGATAAATGCGAAACGAAAGAAGGATCCTCCTGCTGGGAATTAGATCCTAATCCTTCTTTGCCCCCCCTACAGAGATGAATTGATCGATTCATCGGATCCTAGGTCGGGACTGACGGGGCTCGAACCCGCAGCTTCCGCCTTGACAGGGCGGTGCTCTGACCGATTGAACTACAATCCCAGGAAAAGAAATTAGGTGTACAGCCTAAAAATTCGTATATATATATATTTCTCTTCATTATTCATATTTTATGTCCTAGGACATAGATATTCTAGATACCCATTATGAATCGCCCGCCAAAGTCTTCCTACTTCTCCAATGTTCCAATCAGATCCGAAGAGAAATCAATCAAAAGTCAGTGGACCTGAATTGAATCATGACTATATAAGCTATTCTGATATTCAGATTCGATATAGATGAAATCGTGGAAGCGGACCTTTGATTTCCTTGGACCACGTAAGAATTCGTCGTCCGATTGAATCTTCTTGTTCCTGAATGCTTCATAGGAATCCATCGCTATTCCTTTCTTCCACCGAGAAAGGTTCATTCCGAGTCACAAGAGCAATTTCTCTTTTTTTTTTTTCGTTATGGTAATGCAATGCAAGAGGTCTCGGAAATCGGGTTGTTTCTGATGATGAAAACCCGATATTTAAAGGTCGGTAATGTTAGAAGACGACTGTCGGTATCTTATGGTAAGTAAGAGACCTACGGTCGGTATATCTTTGAAAGCTCAGACGGAGAGAATAAACGGACTCCTCGAGGGCTACTTAAGGCACTTTAGTGCAAACCAACCAGAAGGACTGGAGCTGTTGGATGTTGCTCAGTGCTGCTATAAATTAACAACCAAAAAGCTCTGCGTCGAACTTC